AATATCCCCTCGTTATTAGTTACTAACCCTAGTGATTGGATTTCTATGCTTATTCTGATCGGAATATTCAAATGATTTTCATCGAATGACTATTCATCTATTGTATTTTCATGTAAATGAGGGGCAAGAAAGTTCTATGGAAAAATGGCGGTTCGATTCGATGTTGTTTAACGGGGAGTTAGAATACAGGTGTAGGCTAAGTAAATCAATGGACAGTCTTGGTCCTTTTGAAAATACCAGTGTAAGTGAAGATCCAATTTTAAATGATATGGATAAAGACATTTTAAATTTTAGCGACAAGTCTAATTACAGTAATGTTGATCATTTAGTCGGCGACAGATACATTCGGAATTTCATATCTGATGACACTTTTTTCGTTAGGGATAGTAATAGGGACAGTTATTCCATATATTTTGATATTGAAAATAAAAATTTTGAGATTGACAACAACCGTTCTTTTCTAAGTGAACTAAAAAGTTCTTTTTATAGTTATCAGACTTCTAGTTATATGAATAATGCACCCCAAAGTGACGATACTCGCCACGATCGTTACATGTATGATACTAATTCTCATTATAGTTGGAATAATCACATTAATAGTTGTATTGACAGTTATCTTGGTTCTCAAATTTGTATTGATAGTTACATTTTAAGCAACAGTAACAATTACAGTGACAGCTACATTTATAGTTACATTTGTGGCGAAAGCGTAAATAGTAGTAAAAGCGAGAGTTCCAGTATAAAAACTAGCACAGATGATAGTGATTTTAGTATAAGTTCTAATAATTTAAATGTAACTCAAAAATACAGGCATTTGTGGATTCAATGCGAAAATTGTTATGGATTAAATTATAAGAAATTTTTAAAATCAAAAATGAATATTTGTGAACAATGTGGATGTCATTTGAAAATGAGTAGTTTTGATAGAATCGAACTTTCGATTGATCCCGGTACTTGGGATCCTATGAACGAAGACATGGTCTCTCTGGATCCCATTGAATTTCATTCGGAGGAGGAACCTTATAAAGATCGTATTGATTCTTATCAAAAAAATACAGGATTAACTGAGGCTGTTCAAACAGGCACAGGTCAACTAAATGGTATTCCCGTAGCAATTGGTGTTATGGATTTTCAGTTTATGGGTGGTAGTATGGGATCTGTAGTGGGCGAAAAAATCACACGTTTGGCCGAGTATGCTACCAATCAATTTTTACCTCTTATTCTAGTGTGTGCTTCCGGAGGAGCACGCATGCAAGAAGGAAGCTTGAGCTTGATGCAAATGGCTAAAATATCTTCCGCTTTATATGATTATCAATTAAATAAAAAGTTATTTTATGTAGCAATCCTTACATCCCCTACCACAGGCGGGGTGACGGCTAGTTTTGGTATGTTGGGAGATATCATTATTGCCGAACCCAATGCTTATATTGCATTTGCAGGTAAAAGAGTAATTGAACAAACATTGAATAAGACAGTACCCGAGGATTCACAAGTGGCTGAATATTTATTCCATAAGGGCTTATTCGATCCAATCGTACCACGTAATCCTTTAAAGGGCGTTCTGAGTGAGTTATTTCGGCTACATGCTTTCTTTCCTTTGAATGAAAATTAGATTAGAGCCTTAGAGTCTTAATTTAATATTAAATAAGAGTATTAATTTAATAAAACTTAATAAATTTTTTTATGTGTGGTGATCAAGTAGTTATTTAATTTATAGGAATCAAAGTCAAAATCCGAAGAATGGATTTTGACTTTGGTAACATAAGATTGAATTGTAGAAAGAACCATCCGGATCGTTTTTTTATCGATATTCCTGGTTACTAATACTAACTAGGAAATCTCTATTAAACAAAAGAGTGAATTCTTTCAAAACAAAATAAAAGAGTGAATTCTTTCGCTTTCTTCCGTGGAATTAGTTAACAAGGTCTTGCATCTTTCTATATCTCCCGAAAATAATCCCCCACTAAGAATCCTTTTTGTTGGATCGTATTATAACGAATTCTTTGGGAGTTTTTAGGAAATACTTTAAAATTTTATTAAATTATGAAATTTATAAGACAAGAAAAGATAATAACTACTAATACGAATAAGAAAAGGTTGGATTTTCGTATATATATATTTCATGTAGAAACATGTAGAAAGATGAATTAGAAACATGTAGAAAGATGAATAGGTCCATTTATTTATATATTTATTGTATTTTATTTATTGTATTTTATTAATTAATATATATTTCTTAAAACATATACTTATAGACTCCCTATCCCTATTAAGTATATATATACTCACTTAGGTATACTTAGTATAATATAACAATTATATATGAATTATAAGATATCTTTATAACAATATAAGGATCAAATATAAAACAATAAATATAACAATAAATAACAGGTACAAATATTAAATCGAGGTACCCATTCTATGATAACTCTCAACAGTCTACCCTCCATTTTTGTGCCTTTAGTGGGCTTAGTATTTCCGGCAATTGCAATGGCTTCTTTATCTCTTTATGTTCAAAAAAACAAGATTTTTTAGATACAACAAGGACAAATCTTATATATATATATATTTTTTTTCAAGACTTACTTGGATCATAACACGGATATCTATTTAGTAAAATATGGTATAATATGCGGCTTCCTTCGGGCATAAGCTCTTATGTATGTGTAAACATGATAAATGAATTATAACTATTTTCAAATAGATCGGGATCGGGGAGAATTTCTGAAATGGAAAGTCAATATATCTATATGTATTAGGAAATCATATGAAAGGGATGTTATTATTTTAGTTTGGATCTAAGAAATTCGATGAATTATCCCTAAAGGTTCACATCATAATAGTGCTGGTTGATGAGAGTTACTTCGGAAACAAAAAAAAGTAAAAAAAAATTATTTTTGTTATTCTCCCAATTCCAATAAAATGCAACTAGGTCTAGTTAGAGTATGAGTTGGCGATCAGAACGTATATGGGTAGAACTTATAGCGGGGTCTCGAAAAACGAGTAATTTCTGTTGGGCCTTTATTCTTTTTTTAGGTTCATTAGGGTTTTTATTGGTTGGAACGTCCAGTTATTTTGGTAGGAATTTTATATCTTTATTTCCTTCTCAGCAAATAATTTTTTTTCCACAAGGTATCGTGATGTCTTTCTATGGGATCGCAGGTCTTTTTATTAGCTCCTATTTGTGGTGCACAATTTCGTGGAATGTAGGTAGTGGTTATGATCGATTCGATATAAAAGAGGGCATAGTGTGTATTTTTCGTTGGGGATTTCCTGGAAAAAATCGTCGCATATTCCTCCGATTCCTTATGAAAGACATTCAGTCCATCAGAATAGAAATTAAAGAGGGTATTTATGCTCGTCGTGTCCTTTATATGGAAATAAAAGGACAAGGAGCCATTCCCTTGACTCGTACTGATGAGAATTTTACTCCACGAGAGATTGAGCAAAAAGCTGCTGAATTGGCCTATTTCTTGCGTGTACCAATTGAAGTATTTTGAAAAAAGGAACTGGAGAATGAATACTTTGCAAGAGATAAAAAACTCAAGAATCATCTTTTTTTCTATAGCATAACTTAACTGAAGTTTCTTCAGAACGCTTACTCGAGCCAAAGCAAACGTATATGAAACAATTCTAAAACTAAATTGTTTATGTCCACAATTTTTTTTATGCGTATGTAAATCCACTTAACTCAATTCAGTAACAAATCTAAATGATAGATTCATCATATATCAAAACAAAACATTTCATCATAAAGTAAAGAATTTTTTTTTCTAAATATTTGATATTTTGATAGAACGGGCGTTCTTTCGTCTCGAAATCCGACTACTATTAATTTGAAGAGGGCTCTTTCTTATTCTATATTCTTTCTAAATTCAAGGACTAACCGCTGTACTGAATCACAAAAAAATCCGGAAATACATCGATGACTTGTAATAGAACTTATGCTTGATAGAAATATTAGTATCATATAGAGTCGACGAATGAGGTGCGTTCATTAATTTAAATTCACAGACGAAAAAATGGCAAAAAAGAAAGTATTAATTTCCCTTCTATATCTTGCATCTATAGTATTTTTGCCTTGGTGGATCTCTCTCTCATTTAATAAAAGTCTGGAATCTTGGTTTACTAATTGGTGGAATACTAGGCAATCCGAAATTTTTTTGAATGATATTCAAGAAAAGAGTATTCTAAAAGAATTCATAGACTTAGAGGAACTCTTACGTTTGGACGAAATGATAAAGGAATACCCGGAAACACATTTACAAAAGCCTCGCATCGAAATCTACAAAGAAACGATCCAATTGATCAAGATGCACAACGAGGATCGCATCCATACAATTTTACACTTCTCGACAAATATAATCTGTTTCGGTATTCTAAGTGGTTATTCTATTCTAGGTAATGAAGAACTTGTTATTCTTAACTCTTGGTTTCAAGAATTCCTATACAACTTAAGCGACACAATAAAAGCTTTTTCTATTCTTTTATTAACTGATTTATGTATAGGATTCCATTCGCCCCACGGTTGGGAATTAATGATTGGCTCTGTCTACAAAGATTTTGGATTTGCTCATAATGATCAAATTATATCCGGTCTTGTTTCTACTTTTCCAGTCATTTTAGATACAATTTTTAAATATTGGATCTTTCGTTATTTAAATCGTGTATCTCCTTCACTTGTAGTGATTTATCATTCAATGAATGACTGAAAAGTGATCGAACGATCCAATTATAATATTTGTTACTTTGTACATAAGCAAAACATTCAAAATTGTACTTACTACCCATCCAAGGGATTCCTCCAATATTCCAGTAAAATTATTTTTATTTAATATTTAAGTAAATAGCAAAATTATAGATAGGGAACTATAGTAGCGACCTACCTAATTTTATTGTAGAAATTTTCGGGATCAATGATTGGACCATGCAAACTAAAAATACCTTTTCTTGGATAAAGAAAGAGATTACTCGATCCATTTCCGTATCGCTCATGA